AAACATGTAATAGCGTATTCGAAATTGTAACCAAGCACCCCCCATGGGTTCTATACCCGATTCATAACTAGAAAGCTTCTCTGGTCCTGCACTAACCGGGGCTAAAAGTCCTGAAATCCAAAATACCAAAATAGGAATAAGGCTTGCTATTATTAGAAATGTCCAAAAAATATCATATTCGTGAAGCAGGAACATAAATGTACTCCCATTAATGTGGAATAGGCGGAACTGCAATTAGTCAATTCAAGTTAGCATTGTCAATTTATCCAGAACTTCTCTCTTTTCCTCGATGAAACAAGAATCTCTTTTGCTCAAACCAAAGAGCGCTTACTTTATCTTTTGTTTCTTTTGTGTCATGTCTTCCTTAAGGATTCATCCAATGGAATCCCCACTATCTTTCTTTTGGATTTCCATTCTATTTAGATATGGTATAGACAGACCTAATTCTTATACAAAGAAAACTCTTTTGCTTCACTTTGTCTCGCTTTCTCTAGAATCTTCTAGAAAAAAAGAATTGCTCTATCCTTTATTTAAGGATAGTCAGAGACTATTAAATAAAAAAGAAAATACTTAACTACTAATTAGATTAGAACCTAATTAAAATAGGATTACTAATGTATGCAGCCTAATAAGGAATAATACTAAATAAAAAAACTCTATTTCATAATTATGAAGCAGAATATCCTGTTTTATTATTTACTCTTTCTTTTTATTTTCTTTCGATTTTTTCAATTTAAAGTAGATCTATTTAGATAATCTATATTTTTACATAATGTATATTATAGTAATAAACTTCAAACAAAATAGGAATTCCCAAAATGGAGAAAATCATTGCAGTCATTATAGGAAAGTCTAGGCACTTAGGGCATATCCTATTTGAAGGAGGATGGAATTTAAATCAGATAAGGAATCTTTCCTTCTATTAATTAGAAGGAAATTCTTTTTTCTTTTCCTGTCTCTATGATTTTCGAGAAATGAGCCATGCTAATGCTTTTATCTCTATTCTATGGCGCAAGCGAGCCTCGAGTCTATAAACAAGTACTAATAAGGAAAAGAAAACTATACTAAAGAAAACATAGGATATCCATCCTAAAATCTAAAAAAAAAAAGACATATATATTAGTAGGGCTATACGGATTCGAACCGTAGACCTTCTCGGTAAAACTGATCAAACGGATTATTATCGAAATGATTTGAACTGTTTCAAAGACCCAACATGCATTTTTGTGCATTGGGCTCTTTCATCAACTAATGTAAAGATCAGTTAATCCGCCATAGTTTTTCTTTACGGAAAGATAATAAGATGGCTCCCTGTGCTCTGATTGATTATTTGTATTATGATCTATCTAGTAGCAATACCAAAGTGTTTCAAAGGAGGATTACTTTGACTTAGGTCTGCCTCCGGCCTAAATTAAATCAAACTAAGTGAAATGCAGTCTCTATCGTTCCGCTCCAAGAGTTGACTATGAGACTTCATACACCTTAAAGTTCATAGAACGAAAAGAAGTTTTTTGGAGGCCCTTATCCTCTTATGCCTAGCATTGAGTGGGCTGGATATTTACCTTATCAACTAGCAAATCAATAGGGGTTCTATTTGATTAGGCACCAGAATTGGCACCTGAATCGGACTGAACCGACTGTTTGTCAGGCTACTGTTCTCCTATTCTCTCGAATCCATGAAGTAAGACATTGATTTTGCAATAAGGTCAATTATGTTCATTGCATAATAAGTTCCCTTGAAAAGCATTGGCGCACGTGTAAGCGAGTTGCTCTACCGAACTGAGCTATAGCCCTTGTCAGAGATATCTTAACATATAGATAATTTCTTGTCAAGATGAATATTCTATAATGCCGTAGGATATCCCTTTTATCTATTTACTATATACCAATAACGGAATACCAATAATAGAGCGGTATTGCTTATAAAAAGCATTCGATCTATAATCGATCGAAGTAATGTGACTTCTTTTGTGATGATAAATTGCCTACTTAACTCAGTGGTTAGAGTACTGCTTTCATACGGCGGGAGTCATTGGTTCAAATCCAATAGTAGGTAGGTAGGTAGAAAAATTACTAGATAGCATTGGACTTACTTCGCTATCTAATAACTTTTTCTACCCTTCTTTTCTTTTCTTTTTCTTTGTATCAACGAAACCTTTGGATTGTCTTCAATTGGATGGGGGAATCCAATTGACAGCCTCGACTCGTATCCTAGCCCGTTTGAGAGCTAGCTTTGCTTCAACCAATTCTTTCGTACCCTCAGCTCTACTCAAGTTAGCTTCGGCTATTTCAAGTGCCTGTTGAGCTTCTTCTGGATCAATGTCACTACCCAGTTCTGCATCATTTCCTAAAATGATGATCTCATTATTAACTATTCTCGCAAAACCACTCCACAGAACCGCCGTTAACCATTGGTCGTTGAGGAGGCGTATTCTCAAAGGACCCATATCTACAGCTGTGTTAATGGGGGCGTGGTTTGGTAATACACCAATTTGGCCACTATTAGTAGATAAAATGATTTCTTTCACTTCACAATCCCAAATAATTCGTTTAGGAGTTAGTACATAAAGATTTAATTTCATTTCTTCAATTTGTTCTCCTCTTCTAAGTTTATAGCTTTCGTGCTAGCTTCATCGATGTTCCCCACCAAATAAAAAGCCTGTTCAGGTAGGCCATCTAATTCTCCGGAAAGGATTAGTTGAAACCCCCTAATTGTTTCTGCAAGACTAACATACTTTCCTGGGGAACCGGTAAAAACTTCTGCCACAAAGAACGGTTGTGATAAGAACCGCTCAATTTTTCGTGCTCTTGCTACAGTTAAACGATCCTCTTCCGATAATTCATCTAACCCAAGAATTGCAATAATGTCCTGAAGTTCCTTGTAACGCTGTAAAGTTTCCTTAACTCTTTGCGCAGTTTCATAATGGTCCTTGCCAACGATCCGAGGCTGTAACATAGTTGAGGTTGAATCTAAAGGATCAACTGCGGGATAAATACCCTTGGAAGCTAATCCTCTGGAAAGGACGGTAGTAGCGTCCAAATGTGCAAATGTTGTGGCAGGGGCAGGGTCGGTCAAATCGTCCGCAGGTACATAAACTGCTTGGATCGAAGTTATCGATCCCTTGTTGGTAGAAGTAATTCTTTCTTGCAAAGAACCCATTTCTGTACTAAGGGTAGGTTGATAACCTACTGCGGAGGGCATTCTCCCTAATAAGGCGGATACTTCCGATCCTGCTTGAACAAAACGAAAGATATTATCGATGAATAAAAGCACGTCTTGCTTATTAACATCTCGGAAATATTCCGCCATAGTTAGGGCAGTTAAACCAACTCTCATACGAGCTCCCGGCGGTTCATTCATTTGGCCATAGACTAGAGCTACTTTTGATTCCTCAATATTTTTTTCATTAATTACTCCAGATTCCTTCATTTCCATATAAAGATCATTTCCTTCACGAGTCCGTTCCCCTACTCCCCCAAATACGGATACGCCTCCATGAGCTTTAGCAATGTTATTGATTAATTCCATGATGAGTACTGTTTTACCTACTCCTGCCCCCCCAAATAGTCCGATTTTTCCTCCACGCCGATAAGGAGCTAAAAGATCAACCACCTTAATACCTGTTTCAAAGATAGATAATTTCGTATCTAACTCAATAAAGGCAGGCGCGGATCTATGAATAGGGAATGTTGCACTAGTATCTACAGGGCCCAAATTGTCAATAGGCTCCCCAAGAACGTTAAAAATTCGTCCGAGAGTAGCTCCCCCGACCGGAACACTAAGAGGAGCTCCTGTGTCAATCACTTCCATTCCTCTCATCAACCCGTCTGTAGCACTCATAGCTACAGCTCTAACTCGATTATTTCCTAATAATTGTTGTACCTCACAAGTCACATTAATTTGCTTATCGGCAGTGTCTCGGCTCTTAACTATCAAAGCGTTATAAATATAAGGCAACTTGCCTGGGGGAAAAGTGATATCTAGCACGGGTCCAATAATTTGATCAATACGCCCTGCACCTTTTTCTTCAATTGTGGAAACCCCGGGACGCGAAGTAGTAGGATTGGTTCTCATAATTATCACATAATTATCAAAAAAAGGAATTTGTCGAAATTTTTCGTTTTTTTTTTCTTGTTGAATAATGCCAAATCAAAAAAATATCCAAAAATCCAAAAGTGAAAAGGATTAGTTAATTCAATAAAAAAGAAAAGGGGGTTAGCACTTGATTTCGTTGCCTAAGCGAATCCCATTCACTCATTTACTCATGGAATGAGTCCGTTGGAAAGTTCAATCAATCTTTTTTTTTTCATAGACATTTTTCCTTTTGTCAAGGATCTTTGCCTACTCTACTTTCCTGTCTAGGACTTAGATATACAAAATATATACTACTGTGAAGCATAGATTGCTGTCAACAGAGAATTTTCTTAGTATTTAGGTATTTAGATTCAAAATAAGAAAGGGGCCTATTAAGATAAGAACTTATAAAATTGTAAAATAAGGATTAAGGGATTGGTTTGGGTTGCGCTATATCTATCAAAGAGTATACAATAATGATGGATTTGGTGAATCAAATCTATGGTTTAATAATGAACCATGTTAACTTACCATAACAACAACTCAATTCCTATCGAATTCCTATAGGATAGAAGGTATACAGGGTGTACCCATTATATATGAATGAAACATATTCATTAACTTAAGCATACTCCCTTTTTTATTTAATGAGTTGATATTAATTGAATATCTTTTTTTTTTAAGATTTTTGCAAAGGTTTAATTTACGCTTAATCTATATCGAGTAGACCCTGTCGTTGTGAGAATTCTTAATTCATGAGTTGTAGGGAGGGACTTATGTCACCACAAACAGAAACTAAAGCAGGTGTTGGATTTCAAGCTGGTGTTAAAGATTATAAATTGACTTACTACACCCCGGAATACGAAACCAAGGATACTGATATCTTGGCAGCATTTCGAGTAACTCCTCAGCCGGGGGTTCCGCCTGAAGAAGCAGGGGCTGCAGTGGCTGCGGAATCTTCTACTGGTACATGGACAACTGTTTGGACTGATGGACTTACCAGTCTTGATCGTTACAAAGGACGATGCTATCACATCGAACCCGTTCCTGGGGAAGAGGATCAATATATCTGTTATGTAGCTTATCCATTAGATCTATTTGAAGAGGGTTCTGTTACTAACATGTTTACTTCCATTGTGGGTAACGTATTTGGTTTTAAAGCCCTACGTGCTCTACGTTTGGAGGATCTACGAATTCCTCCTGCTTACGCAAAAACTTTCCACGGTCCGCCTCATGGTATCCAAGTTGAAAGGGATAAGTTGAACAAGTATGGTCGTCCTTTATTGGGATGTACTATTAAACCAAAATTGGGATTATCCGCAAAAAATTATGGTAGAGCATGTTATGAGTGTCTACGCGGTGGACTTGATTTTACCAAAGATGATGAAAACGTAAACTCACAACCATTTATGCGCTGGAGAGACCGTTTTGTCTTTGTTGCCGAAGCAATTTATAAAGCACAAGCAGAAACCGGCGAAATCAAGGGGCATTACTTGAATGCGACTGCAGGTACATGCGAAGAAATGATTAAGAGAGCTGTATTTGCGAGGGAATTAGGCGTTCCGATTATAATGCATGACTACTTAACTGGAGGATTCACCGCAAATACTAGTTTGTCTAATTATTGCCGCGACAACGGCCTACTTCTTCACATTCACCGAGCAATGCATGCAGTTATTGATAGACAGAAAAATCATGGTATGCATTTCCGTGTCTTAGCTAAAGCATTGCGTATGTCTGGGGGAGATCATATCCACTCCGGTACAGTAGTAGGTAAGTTAGAAGGGGAACGCGAAATGACTTTAGGTTTTGTTGATTTATTGCGCGATGATTATATTGAAAAAGATCGTTCTCGCGGTATCTTTTTCACCCAGGACTGGGTATCCATGCCAGGTGTTATACCGGTGGCTTCAGGGGGTATTCATGTTTGGCATATGCCAGCTCTGACCGAAATCTTTGGAGACGATTCCGTATTACAATTTGGTGGAGGAACTTTAGGACATCCTTGGGGGAATGCACCAGGTGCAGCAGCTAATCGGGTGGCTTTAGAAGCCTGTGTACAAGCTCGTAACGAAGGGCGCGATCTTGCTCGTGAAGGTAATGAAATTATCCGAGCAGCTTGCAAATGGAGTCCTGAACTAGCTGCAGCTTGTGAAGTATGGAAAGCGATCACATTCGACTTCAAGCCGGTAGATACCATCGATTAAGTAGATAAAACTAGATATAAAGATAAAGAAGATCTAAATAAAAAAAGCGAAATAGAAAGAGAAAAAATCAGTTACGAAATGCAGTAATTCTTCTTTAATCTTCTAATTGATTGCAATTAAATTCGGCTCGATCTTTTTGTAAAAAAGATCGAGCCGAATTTTAATATATCTTGATACGATCATGAGACTTGACAAATCGAGATTCTTCTATTCTATATATCTAGAATATAGAAAGGTATAATACAATAAACAAATACAAATCAAAATATAGTATTATCATACGATAATGGAATCAAATACGCAGTATTTACAGAAAAGAGTTTTCGTTTATTGGGAAAGAATCAATATACTTTTAATGTCGAATCGGGATTCACTAAGACAGAAATAAAGCATTGGGTCGAGCTCTTCTTTGGTGTTAAGGTAGTAGCTGTGAATAGCCATCGACTACCCGGAAAGGGTAGAAGAATGGGACCTATTCTGGGACATACAATGCATTACAGACGTATGATCATTACCCTTCAACTGGATATTCTATTCCACTTCTACTTTTAAAATTAAAGGGTATTCTGAAAGAGGTATTTCTTTCATTTTATCGCTTTCTTTTGAATCCAGTTTCAAGTTGGATTAGAAAGATAGAAAGGCCATGAGAATGGAAAAAGAAAAATGAAATTATCCATTCCATTCATTTTTTTAATTATCCATTCCATTCATTTTTTTATAGATATAGAATACTTATAGATATAGAATACTAAAGAATACTAAACTAAATATAGAATACTAAAGAATACTAAACTAAAGTATTCTATAAAAAATCTGTATTTTGTAAACTCAAAAATACAATAGTCAATATTCCTTATAATAGATATACTTAATTATATCTTAAGAATCTTAAGATATATTTTGAATAGATAGAAATAGTAAATTGGAATTGAGACACCTATTCTATGACAGATTTAAACTTACCCTCTATTTTCGTGCCTTTAGTAGGCTTAGTATTTCCGGCAATTGCAATGGCTTCTTTATTTCTTTATGTGCAGAAAAATAAGATTGTCTAGAACGGACGGGGCCTAATTTGCTCAATGTATTTCCAGGATCATAATACAAATATTTTTTAGTGTAAGTAATATATTAATATGATAGGGTATGTAGCTCTTTCTACACACAAATGAAAAACGTCAATGGATGCAGATATAGGCTACGAGCATAAATGCATACATATGCGTAGCCGAGTATAGCGAGTTTTTTTAAGCGGATCCAGGAATTTTTTTTTTTTTTTGAATAGAAAGTCAATGTATCTAACCAATTATTTAACAGGAGTCCTAGCTATTATTTCACAGGAGTCCTGGCTGCTGAAGGTGATTTCAGAATCAAAACAAAAAAAGTAAAGTCAAAATCATTTAGCTTATTCTCTCAATTTCAATTAACCACTGCTGGATTTAGTATATCTAATATGAATTGGCGATCAGAACACATATGGATAGAAATTCTAAAGGGTTCTCGAAAAAGAGGTAATTTTTTCTGGGCCTGTATTCTTTTTCTAGGTTCATTAGGATTCTTAGCGGTTGGGGCTTCCAGTTATCTTGGTAAGAATATGATATCCCTACTTCCATCTCAACAAATTCTTTTTTTTCCACAGGGGGTCGTGATGTCTTTCTACGGAATCGCGGGCCTATTCATTAGCTCCTATTTGTGGTGCACTATTTTGTGGAATGTAGGCAGTGGTTATGACCGATTTGATAGAAAAGAGGGAATAGTGTGCATTTTTCGTTGGGGATTCCCTGGAATAAAACGTCGCATCTTCCTTCGATTCCTTGTGCGGGATATCCAATCAATTAGAATTCAGATTAAAGAGGGTCTTTATCCTCGTCGTATCCTTTATATGGAAATACGGGGCCAGGGGGTCATTCCCTTGACTCGTACTGATGAGAAGTTTTTTACTCCACGAGAAATTGAACAAAAAGCTGCCGAATTGGCCTATTTCTTGCGCGTACCAATTGAAGTATTTTGAGTACCAATTGCAATTTGCAAAAATTGTAAGGGTATTTTCGAGTATTTATCTAAAGGAAGGAACAATCGAAGATAAGAGAAAATTGTTTCGAATTTGTTTTGTCCAAGTGAGATTTTGTTTTGTCCAAGTGAGATATATGGCATAATATTCTTCCCTTTTCATATGAAGGGAAGGGGCTTTTTTTTTTTATTCTATTTCTCTATTCCACTTCATTTAGATCTAAGAAAGAACCCAATATAATGAAATTATACTAGTATACAAAAAGAGAAATAGATATAAACACAAGGTCTCAAACCTTGTTATAGAATGCTTCAAAGATCAAAGAAAAGAAATATCATATAGAGTCAGCGAATGAAGCGGATTCATTAACAACTCAATTTACAGATCAAAAATGAAAAAAAAGAAAGCATTGCCTTCTTTCCTATATCTTGTATTTATCGTACTTTTGCCCTGGGTAGTCTCTTTCTCTTTTAACAAATGTCTTGAACTTGGGATTAAGAATTGGTGGAATACCAGGCAACCTGAAACTCTCTTAACGGATATTCAAGAGAAAAGGATTCTAGAAGGATTCATAGAATTAGAAGAGCTTTTTCTCTTGGACGAAATGATAAAAGAGAAACCGAAGACACATGTACAAAAACCTCCTATAGGAATACACAAGGAAATAATACAATTGGCCAAAATAGATAATGAGGACCATCTCCATATCATTTTGCATTTCTCAACAAATATAATCTGTTTGGCTATTCTAAGTGGTTCTTTTTTTCTGGGTAAAGAGGAACTTGTCATTTTGAATTCTTGGGCTCAGGAATTATTCTATAACTTAAATGATTCAATAAAAGCTTTTTTTATTCTTTTAGTTACGGATTTTTTTGTTGGATTTCACTCGACCCGCGGTTGGGAACTACTAATTCGTTGGGTCTACAACGATCTTGGATGGGCTCCTAACGAGTTAATTTTCACTATTTTTGTTTGTAGTTTTCCTGTGATTCTAGACACGTGTTTGAAATTTTGGGTCTTTTTTTGTTTAAACCGTCTATCTCCTTCGCTTGTAGTCATTTATCATTCAATTAGTGAAGCATAATTGGATTTCTTAATATTAATCAAATTAGCATTTTTCTTCCTTTAGAAAGAAAGCCCTTTTCCTTTTTAGCAAAATTCTTTCTATTTCTACCTGCTCAAGGTATTCATCATTCCAGTACAACTGTTGCAGTAGAATGACAACAGATTCGTGTATAGGGAACTAGATTAACTTAGCTACCTATCTAATTTATTGTAGAAACTCCGGGATCCGCGATTGGACATGGAAAATAGAAATACTTTTTCTTGGGTAAAGGAACAGATGATTCGATCGATTTCTGTATCGATCATGATATACGTAATAACTCGGACGTCTATTTCAAATGCATATCCCATTTTTGCGCAGCAGGGTTATGAAAACCCGCGGGAAGCAACTGGACGAATTGTATGTGCCAACTGCCATTTAGCTAATAAGCCCGTGGATATTGAAGTTCCCCAAGCTGTCCTTCCCGATACTGTATTTGAAGCAGTTCTTCGAATCCCTTATGATATGCAGCTGAAACAAGTTCTTGCTAATGGAAAAAAGGGAGGGTTGAATGTGGGTGCTGTTCTTATTTTGCCTGAGGGATTCGAATTAGCGCCCCCCGACCGTATTTCTCCTGAGTTGAAAGAAAAGATAGGAAATCTCTC